CATTTGGCAAAAATTCATACCAATCAAAAAAATGATTTGAATTTTGATGTAAAAGGTTTATAGACGGAGTTAACAATTTTGATAAGATATCAAAATTGTTTCCTTCTTGATTAAAGGGGATTCCTATGGCTCCAACAAACAAAGGAAATAAGACTAATATAAGCATAGAGAATAGCATAGTATTGTCCGATTCATGGGGATAAAAAAAAGTCTTTGTAGGACCAAAAGGCAAAATAGTAAGAAAAGGCATTTTTGTTACATGAGTATCCATTCGGTATGTTTTCTTCGAAAAAAAAGAAGTCCTTTCCCTTTCATTATTATTTATTTTTAATAAAGCAACTAAAGGAAAACTTTTTTTAATCGATTTTTGCTCCTCTTTACCCCATAGAGATATTGAATAGAAGGAATTTCCTTTTTTGCCACTGTAATTTTGAAAACGAACGTTTAAATGTCCTTCAAAAGTAAGTAAATAAATCCGAAACATATAAAATGCAGTTAATCCGGCTGTGAAAGAAGCAATTATTGCGAAAATCGGTGAATATAACCAACTATCATTAAGAATTTCATCTTTGGACCAAAAACAAGCAAGAGGTGGAATACCACAAAGAGAAAGTGTACCTAATAAAAAAGCAGTTTTTGTAATTGGCACGTGCTTTCTTAACCCGCCCATAAGAGCCATATTCTGGCTTTTATCTGGAGCGTATCCAACAAGAGCTTCCATTGAATGAATAATTGATCCGGATCCTAAAAACAGCAAGGCTTTCGAATAAGCATGAGTAATCAAATGAAATAAAGCGGCTCGATAAGACCCCATACCTAGAGCTAACATCATATAACCCAATTGAGACATTGTAGAATAGGCTAAACTTTTCTTAATATCTTTTTGAGCAAGAGCTAAAGTGGCTCCTAATAATACTGTTATTATACCTATAAAAGATATTAGATTCATTATGTATGGTATCGCTATGAAAAGTGGAAGAAGACGAGCTACAAGAAAAATTCCCGCTGCTACCATAGTAGCGGCGTGGATAAGAGCCGAAATAGGAGTAGGTCCCTCCATGGCATCAGGTAACCATACATGAAGGGGAAATTGTGCGGATTTAGCAACTGCGCCGCCAAATAATAGAAAGGCACACAAAGTAACAAATAAAAAGTGAACCTCCTTCTTATAAATCAAGTTATTGAATATTTCGAACAAATCCCGAAATTCGAAACTACCCGTTGTCCAATAAAGACCTAAGATTCCTAATAATAAACCAAAATCCCCTACACGATTAGTTACAAAGGCTTTTTGACAAGCACTTGCCGCACTAGGTCGTGTGAACCAAAACCCTATTAATAGATAAGAACACATCCCAACCAACTCCCAAAAAATATAAATTTGTATCAAATTCGAACTTGTAACTAATCCCAACATGGAAGTATTGAAAAAACTCATATAAGCAAAAAATCTCAAATATCCTTGATCATGAGACATATAATTGTCGCTATAAAAAAGAACCAGAATTCCAACTGTGGTGATTAATATTGACATAATAGAAGTAAGCGGATCAATAAAGTGTCCGAACTCGAAAGAAAAATCATTATTGATGGTCCAAGACCATATGTATTGATAGATAGAACTCCTATTTATTTGCTGAATAGATAGATCGACCGAAAAAATCATAACTATACTTAACAAAAAAATACTAGGAAAAGCCCAAATACGGCGAAGATTTTTTGTTGCCGTTGGAAAAAGTAGAAGTCCCACTCCTATTAACATAGGAACTGGAAGCAGAACGAAAGGTATGATCCAAGAATATTGATATGTATGTTCCATAAAAATAATAATTTTTTTATTCTTAATTAATTGTTTCTGATTCACCGGTTCTTATCTCTTTTAAAAGGGATTACTAAAGTATTAAAAAAGCAACTGAAACTAAAATGGAATTTTCTGTTCGTAGTTAGTTTGAACCTTTCTCAACTACTTCAAAAATTTTCAAAGTGAAAAATAACGAATTATTTTATACTAAGTTTATACTAAGTTTATACTAAGTAAGATTTTTAGGAAAACGTAGCAGCAAATTACAATTTCCATTATTATTCCCTATTACAAAAATTTATGGACATATATCAAGACTAAAAAATTGGACAAAAAAAAAGAAGTACTTTATTTTGATATCAATCATCGGATGTCCCATAACTTTGCCTAATAAAAAAATAAAAAAAGAACTAGGTATTTTTGTTTGTTTATTCAGAATAATTAACGAGTTTCATTCGGGACTGATTGATTATGTTCTATTCTAATAAATGGCATTTAATAACCAATTACTAGAAAAGAAAAAGATTCAAGTTTTTTATTAGGTAGGTAAGGGTTCTTAAGCTTGTTCGATATGTATTTTTTATGTACAAATGGAACATCCCAAAAAGAGACAGAGATAGAAAGGTATCACAAATAACTCCGAAATACAAATTATTTTGCCTCAGTGGAATAGGAATTGAAAAAAAAAACGATTTGTTTTAAACAATAGATGTCTTTCACATCCAATTTTTGCAATGAATAACTTTTTATTTTTTGAATGGCAGTTCCAAAAAAACGTAGTTCTATATTAAAAAAACGTATTCGTAAAAATATTTGGAAAAAAGGGGGATATTGGGCAGCGCTGAAAGCTTTTTCGTTAGCGAAATCCCTTTCGACCGGGAATTCAAAAAGTTTTTTGTACGACAAATAATGAATAAAACGTTGGAATAATTGGAATCCGCATCCACCTGACTCCAAAAACGAGCCAATTTCGTTTCGAATTTAGATTCCATTTTTTAATATAGAATAGAAAAATAGAAGTAAAAAAAAATAGAAATAGAAAAAGTAAGTAATAAATAATGATTTCCATTGCCTACTGTTTTGAACCAATGGATTTGGCTACTGAATTGGTACTTTTTTTTATTTGAAAAAAAAAAAAAGGAATAAAAATGGAGAGTTTTGCCTTTATTTGTATTTGAATATGCTTTTCATTCCCGGGATGGGGATTCTTAATTTCCCCATCACCCACCCACTTATAAATAAGACAATAATAAAGGTTTTGTTTTGTCTTTTCTTTTTTTTTTTTTCTTTTCTATTTCTCCTTTTCTATTTCAATTTATGCTATAGAATAGCATAAATTGAAATCTTTAGACAAAAGCAATGAGTTGTTGAAACTAATTATTAATTATACTGTTTTTTTTAACTTTCTGAATCATCACTCCAAGTGAGAATGAGAAAAGCGTCTTTCGCCATTTCGGCGTATTTCTAATTTCTATACGAATAGTATGCAATTTAGAAGTAATAAAAAAATCCTATGTTTGAAAGGGAGGATCAATCTAAAAATATCTATTTTTAGAAATCGGATTTAGAAATCAATTTTTAAAGTAGGACAATAGAAATCAAAATTCTTTTATATAATATGTATAGCTCAATACCTAATTGGTTTGATAAACCCTAAGACAAATTCATACTGAAAAAAAAACCTAACGATTATCACAAGACAAAAGTTATGCAAATTAAATAAAATTTTTTTGAATTATTGGATATTATGCTTAAATTGTGATCGTGATCCATAAAAAAGAAAAAGAATATGTTATTGTTAAATTGTTAAGTTAAATAAAACTGAAACCTTAAATAACTAAATAAAACGATAAAAAAGGGATTGTTTCAATCTCTATTGAAACAGGTTTTTATTCATCAATTGAATGCTTCCTAAAACATCAATTGAATGCTTCCTAAAAATAAAAAGTATTTCATTGAAACTTTCTCTTTCACTTTCAATCTCGACGATTAAATAAAAATAAGTTATTATTATTTCTAGCAAGCCGCTATGGTGAAATCGGTAGACACGCTGCTCTTAGGAAGCAGTGCTAGAGCATCTCGGTTCGAATCCGAGTGGCGGCATAACATCTTCTAATCTTCTAAAAGATATATAAAAGCCCTATAATGAATTGAATTTCCGATTTCCATTCCGTATACTCAAGAGACTTTCACTTTTTACTTTTAATTTCATTTTTTATTTATGATATTTTCAACTTTAGAACATATATTAACTCATATATCATTTTCGGTCATTTCAATTGGAATTACAATTCATTTAATAACCTTATTAGTCGATGAAATCGTAGGACTATATCATTCATCAGAAAAGGGGATGATAGCTACCCTTTTCTGTCTAACAGGATTATTAGTAATTCGTTGGATTTATTCGGGGCATTTCCCATTAAGTGATTTATATGAATCATTAATCTTTCTGTCATGGAGTTTCTCCATTATTCATAGGGTTTTAAAACATAAAAATCATTTAAGCGCAATAACCGCGCCAAGTGCTATTTTTACCCAAGGCTTTGCAACTTCGTGTTTGTTAACCAAAATGCATCAATCCGGAATATTAGTGCCCGCTCTACAAGTTCAGTGGTTAATGATGCACGTAAGTATGATGGTATTCGGCTATGCAGCTCTTTTATGCGGATCATTATTATCCACAGCTCTTCTAGTCATTACATTTCGAAAAGTGATAAGGATTTTTGGTAAAAGCAATAAATTATTAAATGGAACTGTAACTGAGTCGTTTTCCTTCGGTGAAATACAATACATGAATGCAAAAACCAATGTTTTACTAAATACTTATTTTTTTTCTGCTAGAAATTATTACAGGTATCAATTGATTCAACAATTGGATCATTGGAGTTATCATATTATTAGTCTAGGATTTATCTTTTTAACCATAGGTATTCTTTCAGGCGCAGTATGGGCTAATGAGGCATGGGGATCATATTGGAATTGGGATCCAAAGGAAACTTGGGCATTTATTACTTGGACTATATTTGGGATTTATTTCCATACTCGAACAAATAAAAAATCGGAAGGTTTTAATTCCGCAATTGTGGCTTCTATGGGCTTTGTTATAATTTGGATATGTTATTTCGGGGTCAATCTATTAGGAATAGGGTTACATAGTTATGGTTCATTTAATTTTTAATTAACAATTCACATCTAATTGAATTGCAAATTGAAGAAAAGAAAGGGCCTGATGAAGACAAACATAGGACAGCGCATATATATAAACGAAACTGAGTGGAAACCGCCGAGAACCTTTTGAATCAAGTAGTGGAGTGATTCAAAAGGTTCTCACAAACGCCAAAGGGGTTTGGTTACAATTCAAATTTATTTTTTCTTTTTTTATTCATGAAAATTCTCTATAAAAAAATTAGATAGAATAGCTTCGACCTTGTCCACTGATAGTGACAGAACGAAATCCGGATAAATACCAATACCAAGTACGGGTAGAAGAATAGAGATCAAAACAAATAATTCCCGTGGTCCAGAATCAAAAAAATAAGAGTTTACGCCATTAAATAGCTTGTACCCATAAAACATTTGCCGTAACATAGATAATGAATAAATAGGAGTTAATATCATTCCAATTGCCATTACAAAAGTAATCAGTATTTTTGCTATTAAAAAATATTTTTGGCTAGTAATTATTCCAAAAAAGACTATCAATTCCGCAACAAAACCACTCATGCCCGGTAATGCAAGGGAAGCCATTGATAAGATACTAAATAGCGTGAATATCTTTGGAATTGGTATAGCCAGTCCGCCCATTTCGTCGAGATAACCATGACGTATTCTATCATAACTCGTTCCTGCTAAGAAAAAAAGTGCAGCGCTAATAAACCCATGAGAAATTATTTGTAAAATGGCTCCGCTGAGTCCTGTATCAGTTATCGAGCCAATTCCTATAATTATGAAACCCATATGAGATACAGAGGAATAGGCGATTCTTTTTTTTAAATTGCGTTGGCCAGGAGATGTTAAAGCTGCATAAATTATTTGCATTGTACCTACTATGATTAACCAGGGAGAAAATAGAGAATGAGCGTGCGGTAATAGTTCCATATTGATCCGAACCAAGCCATATGCTCCCATTTTTAATAAGATTCCGGCCAGAAGCATACAAGTACTGTAATGGGCCTCCCCATGGGTGTCTGGTAACCATGTATGTAAGGGTATAATCGGTGATTTGACAGCAAAAGCAATAAGAAATCCAATATAGAATAGTATTTCCAGTGCCACGGGATACGATCGATTAGCTAATATTTCCAAATTTAATGTTGGTTCATTGGAACCGTATAAACCGATACCCAAAACTCCTATTAATAGAAAAACGGAACCTCCTGCAGTGTACAAAATAAACTTTGTAGCTGAATAAAGACGTTTCTTTCCACCCCATGCTGATAGAAGTAGATAAACAGGAATTAATTCTAATTCCCACATGATGAAAAAAAGTAAAAGGTCACGAGAAGCAAATGATCCTATTTGACCGCTATACATTGCTAACATCAGGAAATAGAATAATCGGGAATTCCGAGTAACTGGCCAAGCCGCTAACGTAGCTAAAGTGGTGATAAATCCCGTCAATAAAATGGGTCCTAGGGAAAGTCCATCTATTCCCAATCTCCAGTAAAAACCAAAAAAATTGATCCATTTATAATCCTCTGCGAGTTGTATTAATGGATCGTCCAATTCAAAATGATAACAGAAGGCATAGGTCGTTAGAAGGAGTTCTAGCACGCATATATATATAGTATACCCCCTAGTCACCTTATTTCCTCTATGAGGGAGAAAGAAAATGAAAAAACCCGTGGCTATCGGAAAAACTACAATTATTGTTAACCAAGGAAAAAAGTTCGTGGTAAAGGCAAGATACACTCGAACCAGACAAAACCGTGCTCGAAAAATAGAATATATATTCTTAATTTTTTTTTTTATTTTTCGAGTACGGGTTTTTGTCGGTAATCAGTAAGTAAAAAAAATGTATTCAAAATAGATTCAAGTGGGGTTTTTTGGAACGTATCAATATCAATAAGCTAGACCCATGCTTCGAGTTGTTTCATGCCATAAATAAACTCGAACACTCAAGAAATCCGTTGGACAGGCGGATTCACATCTCTTACAACCAACACAATCCTCCGTTCTTGGAGCAGAAGCAATTTGTTTAGCTTTACATCCGTCCCAAGGTATCATTTCTAATACATCCGTGGGACATGCTCGGACACATTGAGTACACCCTATACATGTATCATAAATCTTTACTGAATGTGACATTGAATCTATCAATTTCTGAATTCATAAATTTTCGATCTAGTAATTTTTGAAATGAATCATATATTGAAACACCAGATCAATCAACGATTTACCAGAATTTTGGAATCAATCCATTTCTGGATCAACTGATAAGAGGGAACAAAGATACTTTGATTTTTTACGTTTTTGCCAATATGATCGAGGTTAGGACGTATTATAGATGCTAATTCGAATTGATGAATATTCTGATTTTGAAATACTATTTTATTTATTCAACAAAGTCGATTGATTGATACGAATTGATTTTCTGTTACGATAAATTGACGAAACAATAGCTGATCCGATAGCTGCTTCAGCGGCTGCAATAGCTATAACAAAAATTGAGAAAATATCTCCTTTTAATTGCCTACTATCAAAAAAATCGGAAAATGTTACAAAATTTATATTAACCGCATTTAGTATAAGTTCAAGACACATCAGGGCCCGGACAATATTTCGGCTCGTGATCAATCCATAGATACCAATAGAAAATAAATAAGCACTCAAAATAAGTACATGCTCGAGCATCATTGACCAACTCCGTACCAATTTCGATTCATTTCAATATGAACAATAAGTCAAGTGATTTGATTGCTTATAATCTAACAAGTATAGAACAAAAGAATATATTGCTAATAGATCGAATCATTCTATTTGATTTATACATGAAACAGTATTCAAATAGAATTGAAGGCAAATAGATGTGCTAACACAGAAAAGTTGAATTTGGATTACTGTTGCTAGTTAGAAAGATTTTTTACTGACGAGCTACGGCAATTGCACCTATCAAAGCAACTAAAAGAATTATCGAAATGAGTTCAAATGGAAGAAAAAAGTCGGTTGATAAATGAATTCCAATTTGTTGACTATTACTTATCAAATCTTGCTCTATAATCTGGTTGGATCGTGTAGTCCAAATAATCCCGTACCACGACGTATCTAGAATAGTAGTGAGTAAGGACAAAAAAAGACTTGTACAAACCAGAGAAGTAACTCCATCCCCAATAGTCCAAAGATTCAAATGAAAATCGTTGGAATAGTCTGAACCATTCATGAACATTACAGCAAATATGATTAAAACATTTACAGCTCCTACATAAATAAGGAGCTGTGCAGCAGCTACAAAAGGCGAATTTGATAGAATATAGAATAAGGATATACAAATAAGAACGAATCCCAATGAAAAGGCAGAATAAATCGGGTTGGTAAGTAATACCACTCCCAGACCTCCTAATATAAGACCCGATCCTAGAAAAACTAAAAGAAAATCATGTATTGGTCCAGCCAAATCCATTATATTAAAATAAGAGATAAATAAATCGAAATGTTTTTTCATGACCTTATTGAACCGACCAGGCAACTTTTTTTTTATGAGGCATTCCCGATTGAATTCAATTCAAATCTAATAGGTGTGAATTGATGTGGGTACAGTTATTGGATCAATTTCGTTCTTTTCTTTATTGGAAATGGCAGTTGGAAATTGAAAGTCTATATTTCGAAAAAATTGTGGATATATTAACAGACTTTCAATACAAATGAATTTGTACTTCTCATAATCCAATCTATAGTTGGGATTTGTACCAAACAAAGAGAAAGACCTTATTCCTTTATACCAACACGGAACCCTAGTAATTTCCAATAATAAAGAGATTTACCCGTTTTTTCTTTGAGACGAATTCAAAACTGTTCGAATTGTAAAATCGTCAATTACTGACATTGGTAAACGACCTAAAGCAATTTGATTGTAATTCAATTCGTGACGGTCGTAAGTAGCAAGTTCATATTCTTCAGTCATTGATAAACAATTTGTTGGACAATACTCAACGCAGTTACCACAAAAAATACAAATTCCGAAATCAATACTGTAATTAAGCAAGCGTTTCTTTCGAATATCAGTTTCCAATTTCCAATCAACAACAGGCAGATCTATAGGACATACACGAACACATACTTCACAAGCAATACATTTATCAAATTCAAAATGGATTCGACCGCGGAAGCGCTCTGATGTTATTAATTTTTCATAAGGATATTGAATAGTTACAGGGAAACGATTTGCTTGGGATAAGGTAATCATGAAACTTTGACCGATGTACCTTGCAGCTCGTACTGTTTGTTGACCATAATTCATGAACCCAGTTACCATAGGGAACATATCGGGAATATCTATGAATAAATTTTGTCTTTCTCTTGTTTGAGGTAAGCCGTGAATATAGTATCTTTTTTTTTGTTTACAGTGAAAGGAGTTGGGAAGAGGTTGTTAATAATAAATTACCAAGAGAAATAGGTAAAAGAAATTTCCAGCCAAGATTTAATAATTGGTCCATTCTTAGTCTAGGTAAAGTCCATCTTGTTGTGATAGAAATGAACAAGAACAAATAAGTTTTAGCTAATGTAATAAAGATACCAATTGTCGTTCCAAAGATTCCATCTGCTTTATTTATTTCAAATAACTCAGGAACAAATATGTACGGAATTGAAAGATTCCAACCGCCCAAGTAAAGAACTGTTACAAATAATGAGGAAACTAATAAATTTAGATAGGAAGCAACGTAAAATAAACCAAATTTGATCCCTGAATATTCGGTTTGATAGCCTGCTACTAATTCTTCTTCTGCTTCTGGTAAATCAAAAGGTAATCTTTCGCATTCTGCTAGGGAAGAAATTAGAAAAACGATAAACCCTATAGGTTGACGCCACAAATTCCACCCCCAAAAACCATATTTTGATTGCGCCCCGACTATATCAACTGTACTTGAACTATTAGATAATCATAGTCGGTGATAACATTACTGTTCCCATCGCTATTCCAAAACCGTACATGAGATTTTCACCTCATACGGCTCCTCAGGGCCACAAATAAATGTAAGGACCGGGCAAGTATTCGTTATCTTGATATGGTTATAGCATAGATAGACTCGTGGAAGGTCCCCAATTATACCAATGGAATTCTGTCTGCTATAAGAATAAATCAAAAAGCATTTCTGAATTGATCTCATCCTTCAACTTTTTTGGGGTGAGTAATAACTTAATAAATCCTTCAATAAAATACTCTTTGTAGAAATATCTATTGATATTTCGAGCCATCATTTTTTTTTTCGATTACGAAAAAAAAAAATTAGACATTCCATTAGTTCATGAATCATGACACAATTTTTCTTTCTATGAAGATAGGAAAGAAATAAGAAAAAAATCGCTTTTCTTTTTATTGTAATTTCTTTTTTTTTTTTCTATTTTTTTTGTTCCTCTTCTTCTTTCTGAGAAAAAGGGGTCCTCAAAATCAAAAAAGTAAGGGATTATTTCGTTCCTGATAGTAATTTCTTTAATTGGGGGATAGGAGCATACTCTGAATCGGAATTGTGGGGAGTACTGCCTGATCATTTCTACCAACTTAAAGCCCCAATTAGTATTCTTTTTATGTTATGCAGACGTATCTTTTTCGTTAATTTACATAATCTCCATTACTAATTCTTTGTGTGTATTTTAGTGTTCCTTATTATCCACCCATTTTTTTTTTCAATCCCCCGTTCGTTAATATATGTATTGTAATACATTCAAACATATAGTGAAAACTCCATACGGTTGACTTTTGAGCCCGCTTCAAGCTAGGATGACCAATCAACTAATCTTGGGGTAAAGGGCATCTTCCACTTTTGTTTACTTTAACTTAACTCTTGTACATAGGAAATGAGACTCAATCTTCTTTTACTGCGAATTTAGAAGTTGTTTTCTTTCACTCATATATAACTATCGAATTTTTTTATTAACCTAAAGAATCAATAAATGAATAAAAAAAAAAAAAATGCGGATATCCATTAAATTTCTTTTTTTTTTCTAGAAGGAAAAGAAAAGCTTCTATTTTAGCGAATCGCACGTAGAGATATTGATAAAACACATAAAGTTAATGGTATTTCATAACTAATCGATTGAGCAGCAGCTCGCAGACCACCTAAAAACGAATATTTATTATTTGATCCATATCCTGACATAAGAAGTCCAATAGGAGCAATACTTGAAACGGCAATCCATAAAAAAATACCAATATTGAGATCCGCTAAAACAAGGTGATAACTAAAAGGAATTACTGAATAACTTAGTAGAATTGATATGACTGCTATAGATGGTCCAATACTGAAGAAACGAGTATTTCCTCTAGCTGGAAGAAGATTCTCTTTGAAAAGTAGTTTTGTTCCATCTGCTAAAGCTTGAAGAATTCCGAAAGGGCTGGCGTATTCAGGGCCAATACGTTGTTGTATTCCTGCAGATATTTCTCTTTCTAACCACACAATTACTAGTACACCTATTGTGATTCCTAATACAAGAGTCAAAATAGGGGCAAACACCCGTATGGTCCCATAGAGCTCTTTTAAGGATTCCAATCGGGAAAAAGAATTAATATCTTGTACTTCTGTTGTATCAACTATCATTTCAACGATCAACTTCTCCCATAATGATATCTATACTACCTAGTATCGTCATAATATCCGCCAATTTCATTCTTTTAACTAACTGAGGAAGAATTTGCAAATTGATAAAACCCGGTGGGCGAATTTTCCATCGCCAAGGAAAACTGCTTTGATCTCCTATCAGAAAAATTCCCAATTCTCCTTTTGGGGCTTCGACTCTCACATAAAGTTCTTGTTTCGGTAATTCAAAAGTAGGAGAAGGTTTTTTACTAATGAATCGATCTTCAAAATCATTCCATTCTGGATCGCTTTCTCTAGCAAAGCATCGGATTTCTAAATTCTCATAGGGCCCCCCCGGAATTCCTTCCAAAGCCTGTTGAATAATTTTTACCGATTCTGTCATTTCACCGATTCGGACTAAATAACGAGCTAATGAATCCCCTTCTTTTTGCCACTGGACTTCCCAATCAAATTCGTCGTAACACTCATAATGATCCACTTTACGAAGATCCCATTCTATTCCAGACGCTCGTAGCATTGGTCCTGATAAACCCCAATTTATTGCTTCTTCTCCACCAAAAATGCCTACTCCTTCAACTCGTTCTAAAAAGACAGGGTTTCGTGTAATAAGTTTTTGATATTCAACAACCCCCGTTAAAAAATAATCACAGAAATCCAAACATTTCTCTATCCAGCCATGGGGTAAATCGGCCGCTATCCCTCCGATACGAAAATAATTATGCATCATTCTCATACCGGTGGCAGCTTCGAATAGATCATATACTAATTCTCTTTCTCTGAAAATATAGAAGAAGGGAGTCTGTGCACCAATATCTGCCATAAAAGGGCCGAGCCATAACAGATGAGAGGCTATACGACTCAACTCCAACATAATTACTCTGATATAGCTGGCCCTTTTAGGTACTTGAATATTTCCCAACTGTTCTGGTCCATTTACAGTTATTGCTTCTGTGAACATAGTAGCTAAATAATCCCAACGTGTTACATAAGGCAGATATTGTATAATTGTTCGGTTTTCCGCAATTTTTTCCATCCCTCTGTGTAAATAACCCAATATCGGTTCACAGTCAATAACATCTTCGCCATCGAGAGTAACGATGAGACGAAGAACACCATGCATTGATGGGTGGTGAGGCCCCATATTTACTCTCATAAGGTCTTTTCCTGTAGCTAGTATACTCATAGGTTTTTCCTCGATTCATTCTTACATGAATTGTTGAAAACAAAAAGAAGTTATCAAGATTCAAAATCTAATAAATCAAATAATTCAAAATTCTTTTTTTCAAATTAACGATTTTTTGACTCCCGGATATTCAACTGACTAATTAATTCTTTATAACGTACTCCATTTTTCTTTGACAAATAAGAAAGTAGGCGTTGGCGTTTTTCCAGAACTTTCCGTAAACCCCTCTGAGATAAATAGTCTTTTCTGTGCAATTCCAAATGGGAAGTAAGTCTTTGTATCTTATTAGTGAAACTTAATACTTGAAATTCAACAGACCCACTGTTTTCTTTTTTTTTTTCTTGAAAAGTAACTGAGATGAATGAATTTTTTACCATAAAACGAAATCCTCTTTTCCCTTTCTTTTAATATGAAATTTACTGATCAGTAATAATAATGTTAGTCATTTGAATTGAATATACACAATCATCTTAAAGCCGTTATGAACTTCCGATAAAATCAATCAACAATCAATCCCATTTTCAATGTGATTAGGGATAAAAAGGATGGTATATTTCTTCAAAAGAGAAAAAGCGAGACCTAAAAAAAAATTCTGTTAATTCATTTATAGATCTAACCAATCCGTATGTCCTTAAAGTGGTATCCTGTATCATAATGGAATGTAAGACAAGGCATGTGTCCGTCTCTTTGTTTTCATATACCAGGTATGGTACGTATGGTACGCGATCGATAAGAAAAATGTACTAGTAACAAATTTGCAATCGTGGATACATATGTATCCTTATCATACTGAAACGACTGCCATTATTGGTATTAAACCAATAGCGATTCATACAAACTAAATCTTCTAATCGATAATTGGGCCAAAGAAAGAACTTTAATTTAATTAGTTTCTTTTTCTCTCTAGCAAGATCTTTGCTTTTATCCAAAACGTGACCCCCTTTTTTTACGTTATTACAAAATACGGAATTTCTCTGAATACCATTTTGATTCTTCCAATTGAAACAAATCAGAGTTCTCAATTCTCTACGATGGTTAGGGAATAAAATATTTTCAGGAACAAGCAAATCATAATTCTTTTTGTCTCTATTTCCAGTCATTCTTTGATGTCTTGCAATGGATTCATAATTTTTTTTTTTATGAACATAGCTTTTTTCTCGGTATCTTTTAGTAATTTGGCGCTTATTCTTATGAACCAATGAAATACCTACGATTTGATATATAAAAAACTGTCCATCATTTTTTACAGACAGACGAAGCGGTTCGATAATAAATATTCCCCCTTTCACCAATTCTGTAAGAGTGAAATCCTTATGAATCGTCAAAATATCCAGACCCATTTCTCCCCCTTGAATAGAGGATATAGCAATTTCTCTTGGATTTATCAGTCGAAGCAGGAGACAATAGATCTTGATATTATTTATTATTCTTTGATTTAAAAAAGAATCCCATCTCAACTGAAAATGCAAATACTTTTTTAGGAAGAAATAAAGTTCTGCTTCTGTGTTGTTCTTGTATTGTTTTTTCGTTCTACGTTTTTTGATGTCTGATCCCGAAGAATTTGCTTCAACATCTTTTTCTTGGTTTGAGAGAACTGACCCAAGACTTACTTGGTTTTGTGCATCTGATCGAGGATTCCCTTGGTCTGGGGGTTCTTTTTCTTCTTTACTTCTATTGTATAATTCAAGAGAGTTTTTTTGATTCGATGATATAAAAAGGTCTTCCTTTTTCTTTCGAGTTATTTTTTTATTCCCATTTTCATTTCCATTAAAACTGAAAAGAAGTAATTTGATTGGTATGATCCACGGTTTTTTTTTATATGCATTAAAAAATAGCACTAATTCTCGGAAGAACCAAAGCTCCAGATTTGATATAGGACAACTTAGTATTGCTTCATTCATTCCCATCCAATCAAAAAAGAACTTTTTTTGATTGGATGGTTTAATTTCTTCATCTTCATGAATTGTAAGATAAAAAAGAACTTTCTTATTAATTTCATCAATTATTTGATACTTATCAGCCTCAATCTTAGTATTTGGATTCCTGTTGGTACCAATATCAACCCAGACTTCAATATCAACCTTATTTCTAAGACAAAAATCGAGAATTCTCCAATCAAAATATTTTCTATCCGAAAATTTATCCATATCCATAATATTATCTTCTTCTAGATAATTATTAATAGGGATACCTCCCAACATATCAAATAATTTGCCTTCCCTTATGTTGGAATTAGAAAAGATTTCTTCTTTATTATTTACTTGGAATAATGATTTATGAATATACGAGTCTTTCTTATCTTCATAATTAATAGATTTATATGATAAAAGATCATATCTATAGTGTTTTTTAAAATTATCCTTTTGATTCTGTAACGGATTCGCTTCAAAAAAATTTTGTTTGTCGGGATGAGTTAATCCATTTTTTTCATATGAACCCTTTTTGTTTAAATCTTTCTTTTGAGCCATACTGTGTTGATTGGCTCTATTTCGCCATTTTTGTGGTACTAATATAGGCCATCTTATCCGAGATAAATCGGATTGATATAGATAATGCCCCTTTAACCAGTTTTTCCATTGATTCATTTCAAAATTCCAAAAAGATTCATGTCTTAATTCGTAATGAAATATTCCTTGTTTTTTAAAATAATCTTTTATTTCCTTCTTAAGAAAAAGGGATGTTCCGTCATATTGAAAGACAAATCTTAAATTATAAAAGTGAATAAGTTGGGTTTGTGATAATTTGTAAAATACATATGCTTGTGATTGTGAGAAAAAAGAGAAATCATAAGAAATCTTTGAATTCTTATTACTAACCTTAGAAAGTGATTTTTTTATAGTCGAAATAAAGTGAATTTCATTTTTACTTTTACTTGTTTTATTAATTCTTTCCTGATTTGTTTCATTATTGTGGATATTTTTCTCAATAATTTGGATTTTTTTTGGTGATTCAAAAAAAAAATTGGCATTGATTCTTGGAATATTGACAATAGCTAGAAAAATTTTTATGTATATCCCTTCAATGAAAAATTTTATAAAGAAATATGATTTACCAATTAATCGAGTATTTCTTTTTTTTAATATTTGCCAAATCTTTTTGGACGCTCCTAATATTTTAGGACGATAACTTGTTTTGTTCGAACTAATATTTATTTCGTAAGTTAGCTGTTTTTTTTTCTTTTCTTTTGTAATTTTTTCTATTTTCTTTTTTATTATGTTTGTTCGATTAGTCAGATCTTTTATTTTTTTTTCGGGCAGTGCTAAATTTGTCCAATCCATAGATCGAATTTGAATGGACGATTCGTGAATCATCCGATTACTCATTATCAAATCTTTTTTATCTTCACCCAATTCATCTATTTCTCGCAATCTAAATAATGGAATTTTGTTTGTTTTTGAAAGTTCTTTTACTCTTCCTTTTACTTTTAGTAATAGAATTCTTTTGATGACCCATCTTTTTGTTTCTTTTGCGATTTGTTGAAAAATTTTGGTTCTTTCTTTTAAAACTCTTAAAGACTTTGTTTTCAATTGTCTAATTTTTTTTTTTAGTTCTTTGAAAATGGGTTTAAAAAATGAAGGTCTTTTTCGGGGAGGACCAAAAGGCAACTCCGCTTCCATTCCCCAAACTGTTAAAAAACAAAAATCGTTGTTTTTTTGTCCCCCTTTTTTTTTCATTGCATCTTTATGAGGGAATTGTAGCTTAGATTTGTGCCAGGGTTTCAGGCAAAAAGGAAATAGGATCTTTATCTGAATACCCTCTGTTAACCAGTTTTTCGGAAATTCTCGTTCGGATAATTGAACACCATTATGGGTGCATTTTACATACATTTCCCTATTCCAATCCTTTAAATCCTCGGACCATTCGGGAATTTGAAATAATAGCATGCGAGCAATATTTTTAGCTATTATCAGTGAAGGTAATATAATATATTTTCTAAGAATTGATTGAGTTAATAATACAAAACTTCTGAGTATTTGAGCAAAAAAAAATGTATTCCAGATTTCTGCTATGGGTATCTCTGTTTTTTCTTTTCTTTTGTATTTTTCTCTTTTGTCCTCCTCTTGGTTATCAATTTTTTTTTGCTTTTCAATTTTAGAATCAGAAAGTTTTTTGTCTTTTTGTTTCCACATCCAATTTTTAAAAATAACTTTCATCAGTTCGGAAATATCAAAAGAAAAAAAAAAAGATTTGTCTAGCCTGTCCAAAAAAAGCGGGGAATGCACATTTGCTTGAAACAGTTCCCAAGTAATAGTTTTACGTCTTTGTGCGCGCATGGAGCCTTTGATTAGACCTCGACGAAAATCCGATTGTTGTGAATAATGGGTCAAATTCACTTTCTTTGCTTGCTTAGGACTCTTAGTATATTTTGTATTAATATACGTGGAGGTATTTGGCTTTGGCTGGTTATCAGTAAAAATAACTACATGTTTGAACTTTCTCGAACGAATTGCCCCTGCTACAGTTTCGCCCCTGTTTTTCTTTTTTTGTCCTAAACCAGTAATTGAGTTGTATGACCAGCGAGGAACCTTTTTACTAATTTCTTTTATTCCAATAGAGTTTTTTCTAATTCTTTGGTCGTTGGGATCCGTTATAACTACATCGAATAAAATTTTTAAAATTAGTATTCGATCTTCTGAATCAATTTTTTCTTGTGTGTGTTCTGGAAATAAAGAACGTACTTTTTTTGTTGAAAATAATTTTAGACGAAACCCATCTAGTGTCTGCTCAAATTTGGTATAATTCTTAATAAGAAGAAGACCA